CGACAATAGATTCGATAGAATTCAAAAATAGAAGAAATGATCAAAATAGAAATAATTTTCTAATTTTATTTCATAATAATTCAAAAACAGTTTCATTTTTGAATGAAGTTACACGACCCAGTTCTTATTATCAGTTTACCCAAGAGTTACTCAATGAATGGGTTGATTGAAATTGCAGGATGGTTAGATGTTACAGACGATGAATCCATTTCATTTTATATACCCGTCACTTTATCTTTGTTAGTGCCGTCTATAATGATAGATGAATAACAAACTTTCAATTGAACTTATTCTTTCAATTGGTATTTTTGGGTATCCTCTTATTTTTCAAAAATTGAAACTTAAGTAAGTGCTTTCTAAATATATGTATAAAAAACATATTTCATTTAGCTCCTTCATGCTTACTCTAACTAGTTATTTTGGTTTTCTACTAGCAGCTTTAACTATAACCTCAGCTCTATTTATTGGTTTGAGCAAGATACGACTTATTTAAAATTAATATTTGAAATGAACAATTCATAAAAAGAAACTCTTCTGGCAGATTTCGCTTATTCTATAGTTACTTACTGCCTCAATTTAAATTCCCGGTCATTGAGATTCATGTCAATTCGGATTAATATTTAGGTATATATATTACTTCTTTTTTTTTTTCTTTCAAACAAATTGAAATGATTGAAGTTTTTCTATTTGGAATCGTGTTAGGTCTAATTCCTATTACTTTGGCTGGATTATTCGTAACTGCATATCTACAATACAGGCGTGGTGATCAGTTGGACCTTTGATTAATTAATATCTCTTTTTTTTTTTTGATTGACCTCCTCATTTCTTTTTCTTTAATCCACAGGAGGTCAAATTCCTATTGCTGTGTAAGTTGTTACTGAATCTAGTTCAGTCTAATTTGATCTAAGAATAAAAAATCACGCTCTGTAGGATTTGAACCTACGACATCGGGTTTTGGAGACCCACGTTCTACCGAACTGAACTAAGAGCGCTTTCTTATCCGAATAGACAAGACTGTAAAGAAAAGGATTTTTTTGTAACCCCAATACGTTTTGTATGGATAGTCTCATAAAGATTATGTCCAATTTGAATCGATCTCAGTTGATCCCTCGTTACTGCTCCTTTAAGTAGTAATAGGTAGGGATGACAGGATTTGAACCCGTGACATTTTGTACCCAAAACAAACGCGCTACCAAGCTGCGCCACATCCCTTCCATTGGTCTACAGTGTCATTTTATAGAATTACTGTCTTGTTTTCCACATCGTTATTTCTTTCATTGATATACACAAATTTCTGCTCATTTCGTCTTTTTGGTCTCATTTAACATATAATATTATATACAAAAATAAATGAGTATTTTTCGGAAATGCTCGGTAAGAGGTTGTTTTTTGGTTTTACGATTTTAAGAAAAGGTAAAATCTTATTTACCGGATCGTTGTACAATTCAATTTAACTTAAGAATTCTGTGTACAATTCTAAGTGGTCCTTAAATATATGTTTGATCATATATGCATTATCTTTAATTTTATGTATTACAATAAATAAAAAGGAGGGTTTTCAATGCGAGATTTCAAAACATATCTCTCCGTGGCACCAGTACTAAGTACACTATGGTTTGGGGCTTTAGCAGGTCTATTGATAGAGATTAATCGTTTTTTTCCGGATGCGTTGACATTCCCCTTTTTTTCATTCTAGTTATTGACATGGGAAGGGATGAAGAAGATTAAAGAGACAATCAAATATCTGTGACTAACCCCTCTTCTCCTCTTTTCTCTTTTTTCCCTTATTTAGAATAAGGGAGGAAAGAGAAAAAATAAAAGTGGATTCAACATCTGCGAGACGTGGGTTTGGGTTCGAATTAAATGAATATTAATAATAAAGGGATGGGGTTAGAATAGAAAATATGGGCCTAAGGAAAAAGTATTACAAGATATTTAAATGAAAAATAAAATACTGTACTTCGATTTGAAATATAGTTTAGAAATTTTTGTATTACTTATTTAGTTACTATAACTTTCATTTACTATCTTTTTAGAATTGTATTTCAAGTTAGTAATTTCTATTTTTTTCCTTCCTTTCTTCTTCTTCGTTTAGAATTCAAAATAGAAGAGTTGAGTAAATAAAAAACCCAAAGGAGGGCTCATGGCCAAGGGTAAAGATGTACGAGTAACGATAATTTTGGAATGTACCAGTTGTGCTCGAAACGGCGTTAATAGGGTATCAACGGGCATTTCCAGATATATTACTCAAAAGAATCGGCACAATACGCCTAATCGATTAGAATTGAAAAAATGCTGTCCCTATTGTTACAAGCATACAATTCATGGGGAGATAAAGAAATAGATCGAACTGAGTACTTCTATGTTACCCTTTCAAGGAAGGGTAAAAATAGCATTATATATAACATATTTAAATAGAAAATAAACAAATCCTATTTAGAGCAGCTTTAAAATGAATTAGAATTGAGAAATAGGATTTTCGGGATAAGGAATAAACTAA